ATTATTCATAATATTGATCCGATCGATTCAGTATCTCAATTCATCCCATTGAATTTACAGGAGTTAAATTTCTCATCTCTATGGGATTAGATCCCGAGTTATTGTGAAACAAAAAACAATGAGATTATGGAAGTAAATATTCTCGCATTTATTGCTACTGCACTCTTTATTCTAGTTCCTACTGCTTTTTTACTTATCATCTACGTAAAAACAGTTAGTCAAAATGATTAATTTAACTGAAACTTGAATTATTAGTTCTTATCAATGATTGAAGAAATGAAAGAAAGGGATTCAAACTCCAAGTCTTAAATGAAACGATCGGGGGTGGAATTCAGAAGTCTCTGAGTATAGTATGGTAGTAAAGAACTAAAATAATATTCTAGTTCTTTACTACTATCTAATCCACTATTCTATAGTTGTATAGTATTTTTTTTTATTTAAAGTTGTATACAGTTATTTTTTTATATAGATGACAATATACATGTCATATATTAGATAGATGTACGTTTAAATTAAATAGCACTCCATTTTCTCTTCTTCAATAGATCAATTTGTGTGGATTTCGATTAATCCAAAGAAAATAATCGAAGACCAACTTTTCTAATTCCTAGGTTTCTTTTAATTTTATATAGTAGGACATATGGCCTTCGAAAGAATCAATAGAAGAAGAATAGTATGCCCATATACTATAGAAAAAAAAAGAAAAAAAAAATAGAATAGGGATTCATTTTTCTCATTGTAATATTCATTATTCTGTTAAGAACTGGTCCATTAAAATAGAATATTTAGGAAGAATTCAGTTGGAAAAAAATTTCCTATTATGTTATGTGTAGATTTGAATCTCGGAATATAACTATGATAATCATTCATTCTTTAATCAAATGATTATTATTCATTATTGTATTTTCTTGTTCATTATTGTATTCCAATATAATTTGTAAAGAGAAACGTTTTTTTAAGGCTTCGCAAAACGATCAATTTAAGAATTAATAATTAATACAATTTGATTACTTAATTGATTACTCAATGAGTACTACCCCTAGAGTCCACTCCTTCCCCATACTACAAGTGAAAGGGAAAAGGAAAAGACCACCATTAAAGCAGCCCAAGCGAGACTTACTATATCCATGTTGAATTATGCCCCTATCTCTATGAAGGAATTATTCCATTATTGATCAATAATCATAGTGGAATTAATAGCGCATAGTCAAAAAGGATTCTGACTTAAGGCTATTAATCCAATGAATCCACCCATAACAAGTAAAATGGATAACTATTTATCAGATAGTTCGATTTCCCCTTTGATCTAAACCTTTATTCTCTGTGAAAGAATCGGGAGACGGTACCACTATTACATACATTTGTTTTTTGTTATTTTCTAATCCCCCCTTGACTTGAAAAGACAAAGAAAATTTTTTCTTCAACTTTAGCTTTTTACTATATATACTATATATTTTACTGTACTATATAAGATAAGAATATTAAGAATAAAATAAAAGAAAAGGTGAACAGCCCCATTCTGTTTGAATGTCTGAGCACTCGGAGCTTTTAGTGAGCCTGGATATAAAGTATTTTCAGTCCTTTCCACAACTCCTAAATGGATTTCCCATTAGATTAGCCTTTCTAATCTAATTCCAGATAGAATCAGTAGACACTACCTTAGTATAGGTGGTGTAAGATAAGTAAGAAGTTTTGATAGTCTTTCGTATAATGCTTTCTCCTAGAAGAAAAAAAAGGGGGAGTCCTTTAGTTTAGGAACCCTTATAAGATTTCCAACGTATTACTTTGATAGTTCTGAATCCTAAAATTGACTCTCACTATTTAGTTGATTCAATTTTTTTATCAAAAAAATGACTTGAAACAATCATTAATAAGCGAACATTGTTTCATCCCTATTGGTTGGTATTATTAAATGGACAGTTTTTTAGAGAATCTATGTATTCTAAAAATCAAGTATCAACAGGTCTAGTCTTTTGTTCCTGCTTCTGCGGGTCAAGAATTCGTCGAACAATTAATGGGATAAGAAATTCCAAGTTTTTTGTTGATTAGGCGACACCCAGATTTGAACTGGGGATAAAGGATTTGCAGTCCCCCGCCTTACCGCTTGGCCATGCCGCCAAATCTGATCCAAAATGAATAAAAATATTATCCATATTCTATTATTAAATTCTATTATTAAATTCTATTATTAATTCTTTTGGAAATTACTGAGAACCCCTCACCCCCTTTTTATTTGGATCTTGAATCCCATTATACTTAAATTCCTTTTCCTTTCCAAAAATGAATCTCTATTCTTTATTGAATCTCGTTTAGATTATTCTCTTCGATTGATTGTATCTCAAAACACACATACCACTTAAAAACTTCCTTTCTTTCTATTGAAAAAAAAGAAAAATGGATTTCCGGTCACAGGCTGAAAAATTCAGGACAAACTGTGTTTCCTTAATTGTATAAGAAAAAAAGCAAATCGATTTACGACTAATCAGTATAAATTATTTTGAATAATAGATCATTTTCAATTTCCATTATAACAATATATATGTATATATGTAAACCCCAGAACAGAAATTATGACACAGATATCGTATCAAGTGGAGTCTCCCTCTTATGCACATATCCCTATAGAAAAAAACCGCCGTGCTTGAATTTTTCATTGAATAAATATATTGAATAAAAAATGGGAATTGTAATCATAGTGTGACCCCATCTATGTTTAGGTTGCTCAAAAAAAGAAAACTACAATATCAAGGATACGATATGAAGATAGCTAGATAACTATATCGGCATACGTCTAATAAATACTATTTTTATTATACAATTCAATCGTATTCTCGAAATTTTACTAGGAAAAAAAAAGAATTCCAATTTCCTTTACGGATTCTTTTTTTTTTTAACATTAAAAAATGAAATAAATTCAAATTAAATAAATTAAGTGTGCTAAAAAACTCTATCCTACCCCCAATTATTCTGTCTTTATCGTATTCAATTCATATCAATCATAAAAAGTAGATTAAATTCTGAATCCATTTATTTTTTTGCTACCCAACCTATTGATCCTAATATCAACATAGGTAAAATGGGATCAATTTAGATATTCTATACAAGACTCTATAAGTGTTTGTAAGGTAAGTGACAGGATTTTTTCCGGAATGTTTTATCAACTCATTTCCATTTGTACCTGTCGCAAATTCGAACTTGCGTCAAAAATATTCTTAACTCCTTCGTCTCCTTTCACTTCATACGTATGAATAAAATAAATGTATGGAGTTGGCTAAAATTTTATGTGATTCAGTAAACAAAATATGCATTCCATCATTTCTAGATCGATTCGTATGGCTCGATGAAGAGTGAGGAATTTTTCGATAAAGAGGAAACTTAAGATTAAGATGATTCGGGATGGAAATGAGGGAATGTACACAATACCTGGATTTAATCAGATCCAATTTGAGGGATTTTGTAGGTTCATTAATCAGGGCTTGATGGAAGAACTTCATAAGTTTCCAAAAATTGAAGATACAGATCAAGAAATTGAATTTCAATTATTTGTGGAAACATATCAATTGGTAGAACCCTTGATAAAAGAAAGAGATGCTGTGTATGAATCACTCACGTATTCTTCTGAATTATATGTACCCGCGGGATTAATTTGGAAAACGAGTAGAGCTATACAAGAACAAACCATTTTTATTGGAAACATTCCTTTAATGAATTCGTTGGGAACTTCTATAATAAATGGAATATACAGAATTGTAATCAATCAAATATTGCAAAATCCCGGTGTTTACTACCGTTCAGAATTAGACCATAACGGAATTTCTGTTTATACCAGTACTATAATATCAGATTGGGGAGGACGATTGGAATTAGAAATTGATAGAAAAGCGAGGATATGGGCGCGCGTGAGTAGGAAACAAAAAATATCTATTCTAGTTCTATTATCGGCTATGGGTTCGAATCTAAGAGAAATTCTAGATAATGTTTGTTACCCTGAAATTTTCTTGTCTTTCCCAAATGATAAGGAAAAAAAAAAGATTGGGTCAAAAGAAAATGCTATTTTGGAGTTTTATCAACAATTTGCTTGTGTAGGCGGGGATCCCGTATTTTCTGAGTCCTTATGTAAGGAATTACAAAAGAAATTTTTTCAACAAAGATGTGAATTAGGAAGGATTGGTCGACGAAATACGAATCAGAGACTGAATCTTGATATACCCCAGAAGAATACATTTTTGTTACCACGAGATGTATTAGCTGCTGCGGATCATTTGATCCGAATGAAATTTGGAATGGGTACGCTTGACGATATGAATCACTTGAAAAATAAACGTATTCGTTCTGTAGCGGATCTGTTACAGGATCAATTCGGATTGGCTCTTGTTCGTTTAGAAAATGGGGTTCGAGGAACTATATGTGGGGCAATCAGGCATAAATTGATACCGAATCCTCAAAATTTGGTAACTTCAACTTCATTAACAACCACTTATGAATCGTTTTTTGGCCTACACCCTTTATCTCAAGTTTTGGATCGGACTAATCCATTGACCCAAATTGCTCATGGGCGTAGGTTGAGTTATTTGGGTCCTGGGGGGTTGACAGGGCGAACTGCTAGTTTTCGGATACGAGATATCCACCCTAGTCACTATGGACGTATTTGCCCAATTGATACGTCTGAAGGAATCAATGTTGGACTTATTGGATCTTTAGCTATTCATGTAAGGATTGGTCATTGGGGATCTATAGAGAGTCCCTTTTATGAAATATCTGAGAGATCAAAAAAGGCACAGATGATTTATTTATCGCCAAGTAGAGATGAATATTATATGGTAGCAGCAGGAAATTCTTTGGCCTTGAACCGGGGTATTCAAGAAGAACAGGTTGTGCCAGCTCGATACCGTCAAGAATTCCTAACTATTGCATGGGAACAGATTCATCTTAGAAGCATCTTTCCCTTCCAATATTTTTCTATTGGAGCTTCTCTCATTCCTTTTATTGAGCATAATGATGCAAATCGAGCTTTAATGAGTTCTAATATGCAACGTCAAGCAGTTCCGCTTTCTCGATCGGAAAAGTGTATTGTTGGAACTGGACTGGAACGTCAAACGGCTCTAGATTCTGGGGTTTCAGCTATAGCCGAACGGGAGGGGAAGATCATTTATACTGATACTCACAAGATCATTTTCTCAAGTAATGGAGACACTATGAGCATTCCATTAGTTATGTATCAACGTTCTAACAAAAATACATGTATGCATCAAAAACCTCAGGTTCCGAGGGGTAAATGCATTAAAAAGGGACAAATTTTAGCAGACGGTGCGACTACAGTTGGTGGGGAACTCGCTTTAGGAAAAAACGTATTAGTAGCTCATATGCCATGGGAAGGTTACAATTCTGAAGACGCAGTACTAATTAGTGAACGTTTAGTATATGAAGATATTTATACTTCTTTTTACATTCGGAAATATGAAATTCAGACTCATGTGACAAGCCAAGGTCCTGAAAGAATCACTAAGGAAATACCACATTTAGAGGATCGCTTACTCCGCAATTTAGACAGAAATGGAATTGTGATGCTTGGATCTTGGATAGAAACAGGTGATATTTTAGTAGGTAAATTAACGCCTCAGACAGCGACCGAATCGTCGTATGCTCCGGAAGATAGATTATTACGAGCCATACTCGGCATTCAGGTATCCACTGCAAAAGAAACTTCTCTAAAATTATCTATAGGTGGAAGGGGCCGAGTTATTGATGTGAGATGGATTCAGAAAAGGGGTGGTTCCATTTATAATCCAGAGATGATTCGTGTATATATTTCACAAAAACGTGAAATCAGAGTAGGTGATAAAGTAGCCGGAAGACATGGGAATAAAGGTATCATTTCCAAAATTTTGCCTAGGCAAGATATGCCCTATTTGCAAGATGGAACACCTGTTGATATGGTCTTCAACCCATTAGGAGTACCCTCACGAATGAATGTAGGACAGATATTTGAATGCTCACTCGGGTTAGCGGGGGATCTGCTAAAAAGACATTATAGAATAGCACCTTTTGATGAGAGATATGAGCAAGAGGCTTCGAGAAAACTAGTGTTTTCTGAATTATATTCAGCCAGTAAGCAAACAAAAAATCCATGGGTATTTGAACCCGAGTATCCGGGAAAAAGCAGAATATTTGATGGAAGAACAGGGGATCCTTTTGAACAACCTGTTCTAATAGGAAAACCCTATATCTTGAAATTAATCCATCAAGTTGATGATAAAATCCATGGGCGTTCCAGTGGGCATTACGCACTTGTTACACAACAACCCCTTAGAGGAAGGGCCAAACAAGGGGGACAACGAGTAGGAGAAATGGAAGTTTGGGCTCTAGAGGGATTTGGTGTTGCTCATATTTTACAAGAGATGCTTACTTATAAATCTGATCATATTAGAGCTCGTCAAGAGGTACTTGGTGCTACAATTGTTGGAGGAACAGTACCTAACCCCGAAGATGCTCCAGAATCCTTTCGATTGCTCGTTCGAGAACTACGATCTTTGGCTCTGGAACTGAATCATTTCCTCGTATCTGAAAAGAATTTCCAGATTAATAGGAAGGAAGCTTGATCTGAATGAATCAGAATTTCTATTCTATGATCGACCAGTATAAACATCAACAACTTCGAATTGGACCAGTTTCTCCTCAACAAATAAGGGCTTGGGCTACCAAAATACTACCTAATGGAGAGATAATTGGTGAGGTGACAAAACCGTATACTTTTCATTACAAAACCAATAAACCGGAAAAAGATGGATTGTTTTGTGAAAGAATCTCTGGACCTATAAAAAGTGGAATTTGTGCTTGTGGAAATTATCGAGTGATTGGAGCTGAAAAAGAAGACCCGAAGTTTTGTGAACAATGCGGGGTGGAGTTTGTTGATTCTCGGATACGAAGATATCAAATGGGATACATCAAACTCGCATGCCCGGCGACTCATGTGTGGTATTTGAAACGTCTTCCTAGTTATATCGCGAATCTTTTAGATAAACCCCTTAAGGAATTAGAAGGCCTAGTATACTGTGATGTGTGATTTGATCAAAATTTTCATTTTACAGATTCGAAAACTGTCATCCCATTCAATCTGATTATTGGGATGTCCCCGTTCTGACATGTGTCTTGGAAGGACTAACATGAAGCTCAGAATGTTGGGTGTATTCAATACTTCCAAACAAACAACAAAAGGGGAATTGATCCATGGTCGATTCCCGTAACAGATAAATAGGAATTACTAGTTATACCTCGTGAAAACAAAATACTTGCTTCGTGGAATTAACCATTCCATTTCTTTGAGAGAGCGATTCTGTTGAAGCAAGTAAATATGGCATGGTTACAGGAGTTTATATATCCCATATATGCTTCAAAGGATATCGTGGTATAAGCATGACCATCGAGGTGAGTAGAGACCTAAAAGATCGAATGGGACGATATATAGACAAGTAAATCCTTTATGAGTCCCAACAAAGTATT